CCAACTCCACCCTCCCGGAGTTCATTCTCCGGGGAACCCCATTTAAATTATTTCGGTGTATTCTTTCCAATCCACTTTTTCTCTGATTTCGTTGGAAATCATATAAAGACAATTCCTATTTGATATAGCTATTTGTGCCAGTATTTTACGATTAAGAAGCAACTGCCTCTTATATAAATCATGTATTAATTTACTATAACTATAGGATACTCCCTTTTCTCGAATTACTGCGTTTATCCGAGTGATCCACAAACGACGAAAATTTCTCTTTTGCTTATCCCTATCCCGACGAGCCGAAACCAAAGCTCTTATTTTCTGTTGAGTAATCGTTCGAGTAAGTCTTGAATGAGACCCTCGAAAACTTGATGCAAATAAACGAATTTTTGTTCTACGTTTTCGGGCTATATATCCGCGTTTAACTCTAGTCATTGAATAAATAAAATTTTGACAAATAACTAATTGAGTTTTTTCTTTCAGTTATTATTTTTCCCGTCTTGGCCTATTAATAACTAATAACCAAACGGATTTTTCCAATGTATAAAATCAAAATTCCAATGGCTTTGGCTACTATAACCTTCCCGACCACGATTTTTTGGTATTTTACTGCGAAATATGAAAGAAATAGGAAAATTTCTTTTGCTAGGTGTCAAAAATCTAGTCAAAAAAAAGAAATAGAAATTAAATCAATAAATAAATAGTGGGTTTCCTCGTTTCTATGGTTACTTCTTAAACGGCGAGGTCTTCTCTATACACCGGAGCCTTTGGCTTCATTTAATATTTCATCAATGGTATTGGTAACTTGTATAGTTCACACCACACTCTTTGGCTCTACCCATGAATTATCCAGTAATAGGTCTTTCACAAAGAGATCCACCTATACAGTAACGGTATTTAATTATGAAAGTTTGCTGGGTAGCTGACCCTCGTACTCCGTTCTTGACCGAGCGATAACTTCATTTTTCTGTTTTTTTTTTGAATTTCAATAAGATTTTTCCGCTTAATGGATAACCATTTGCTACCAATGGAGAATTGTTTCTCATCTTAAATTCAGGTGATTGGATTTGCACCAATGGAAACCATAAACTTTCTACACAATAGAAGGATAGATTTGCTTATTTTTAGATAGTGAATGGAGTCCCTTCTTCCATTCTATCCTATTCACTGGTACTGATCATTCATACTGGAAGCGGTTTTCTTGGCTTTTTTGTGTCAGCTCATGATCTAAACGAGTCGCACATACACCCTAGTACATGTTCCTCGACGCTGAGGGCACCCCCGAAGAGCGGGGGATTTCGTGACATTTCGAATGGGCTGTCTTGTATTTCTAATAAGTTGTTTAATAGTTGGCATGTTGAGTCATATACATAATGGGCTGGTTTAGATTGATCCTAACCGGATTTTTTTTATTTAATATTTATATAGTCAACTCATAGATAAAATATCAAATCACTGATTTTCACAAAATCCATTTTTTCATTCAACTGCTACAAGATCAACAATTCCATAAGCTCGGGCTTCTGTTGCTGACATAAAAACATCTCTTTCCATGTCTTCAGATACAACCCATAAAGGTTTGCCCGTCCTTTGTACATAAACCTTTGTGAGGGTTTCGCGTAGTTTCAGCAGTTCTTCCGCTTCCAGGATAAATTCTCCCGTTTGTGCTTCATAAAAAGAACTAGCAGGTTGATGGATCATTACCCTGATAATAGTTCTATCTGGTGTGATGAAAGAAACAGAAAAGAAAGATAAAGAAAAATAGGAAAAAGGATAGAATTGAACAACCGTACGGGCATTATCTTTTATGCATTGCATACGGCTCTATAATGAAATTAACCCCTACTTTCCCGTTCAAGAAAGATAAAAATAGAATCTATCAACCCCAGATGGGTAAACGATCAAAATGCCACCCTTCTTTTTTTTTTCGGAGAAGTTCAAAAATACTATGATGGCTCCGCTGCTTTCTATTTTAAAATGGATTCTTTTTTTTGTCTTTGATTCAGCAATCCCAAAGTTTCTTTTTGAGCTAACCAAAAAAGAAAATTTGGTTTTTTTCGCACTCTTTTTTTATAACTTAAATATTGTTAAGAGCCCATCGGTGTGAAAACAAATAAGTTTGTGACGCTGAATTGGACTTCCGATAGATAAGAGAAAGTCGGAAATATCTTTTATCTCATACTACTCTCTCGATACATAATCAAATCTTTTGAAAAAAAAATAAAAAAAAAATTCATATCGAATTCGAAGTGCCATGCTATTATTACTTAATATTCATATGGCGAAGGCATAGTTTTCTTTTTTCTCTCAAATAAAAAAACTTCATTGGCGCCAAGCGTGAGGGAATGCTAGACGTTTGGTAATTTCTCCTCCAACAAGAATAAAAGATCCCATTGACGCGGCCAATCCCATGCATATTGTATGGACTTCTGGTCGTACAAATTGCATAGTATCATAAATGGCTACTCCGGGTATTACCCATCCGCCAGGGGAGTTTATAAACAAATAAAGATCTTTGGTCTCATCCTCGATACTGAGATATACCATAAGACCAATAAGTTGATTCGAGATCTCGCTATCAACCTCTTGGCCTAAAAAAAGTAATCTTTCTCGATAAAGTCGGTTGAGTAGGGTAAAATTGTATCCCTTAGGAACCGTACATGCACCTTTTGATGCATACGGTTCAAAAAAAATAGCGAAGAAAAGAATCAATGTATAGATTCCAGCCCTCTTTCTTTTATTTTTCGAGTTTTTCTACCTTTTTACTTTTTCTTCAATTTTTCAAAAAAGATGCATTTTGATTTCTTCTTTGATAATATAAAAAAAGGGGTAAATAAACTTATCGAATTTACTTCTCATTTACTTCTCATTGATGTATTCTTTCATCGAAATTCAATCCAAATCGCGATGATATTTTCTTGTTCCTGAATGGGCTTCTTTCATCTTTTTAGGTTTATGCTCTACTCCGGGTAAAGATCCGCCCGATTTTCATTTGCACATATAGGACAAATCTTCCCATCACCATTTCTTGTTGTTATGACTTTACAAATAATCATTTATGATACACGTAGTAATCATAAATATATTACCAATTGGGTTTTTCTAAACGGAGTCTGGATACCTCATTTTTTTCGTCCAGCCAAAGCCAACCATAAATTATTCTAATTGATATAATTCTATGAATTCCCCCAAATAATGCATTTAATTGCAGTTCACGCTCCAATTTTTCGATGATTCAATTTATCTTTCTTGGGCGAAACAGAGGATATCTCGGTCGGGGGAGAGAACGGGGAAATTCCATATGACCCAATATATCTGACAAGTCGCACTATACGTCAACCCAAGATGCATCTTCCTCTCCAGGACTTCGGAAGGGTACTTTTGGAACACCAATAGGCATGGATTGAAAGAAAAAAGGAATTAAATACTATATTTCACTTTGATGTGGAAACGTAACAATATGGTTTTATTGTCTTTATAATATTGACTTTTTTATTTTATCCATAGATTAGAAAAATTTAGAAAGAAATACAAAATAAATAAAGGAAAATTTTTACGAATAGATCCTTCTAATGATAAATGAAGGATGGACACATTTACTCATAGAAAATGGTATCAATCCACCATTGCATATTGGTACTTATCGAGTATAGAATAAATCTGCTTCTCTTTGTTCTTACGAACCGAATTCTTCCATTATTACGAATAGAATATAGAATCCTAACCCTTGTTAGGAAGTAATCTACTGAACAGGGGGAAGTCTATAGGATAGTCATAGTATAACCTTTCCAATGCAATAAAGTTACGTAGTGTCTATTTTTCTTCGATAAAGGGGTATTTTCCATGGGTTTGCCTTGGTATCGTGTTCATACCGTTGTATTGAATGATCCCGGCCGGTTGCTTTCCGTTCATATAATGCATACAGCTCTGGTTGCTGGTTGGGCGGGCTCGATGGCTTTGTATGAATTAGCAGTTTTTGATCCTTCTGACCCTATTCTTGATCCGATGTGGAGACAGGGTATGTTCGTTATACCCTTCATGACTCGTTTAGGAATAACCAATTCGTGGGGGGGTTGGAGTATCACAGGAGGAACTGTAACGAATCCGGGGATTTGGAGTTACGAAGGTGTAGCTGGGGCACATATTGTGTTTTCTGGCTTATGCTTTTTGGCAGCTATCTGGCATTGGGTCTATTGGGATCTAGAAATATTTTCTGATGAACGTACAGGAAAACCCTCTTTGGATTTGCCCAAGATCTTTGGAATTCATTTATTTCTCTCCGGGGTGGCTTGCTTTGGTTTTGGTGCATTTCATGTAACAGGTCTGTACGGCCCTGGAATATGGGTGTCCGATCCTTATGGACTGACGGGAAGAGTACAGCCTGTAAATCCGTCGTGGGGCGTGGAAGGTTTTGATCCTTTTGTTCCGGGAGGAATAGCTTCTCATCATATTGCAGCAGGTACACTGGGCATATTAGCGGGTCTATTCCATCTTAGCGTTCGACCGCCACAACGTCTATACAAAGGGTTACGTATGGGAAATATTGAAACTGTACTCTCCAGTAGTATCGCGGCTGTCTTTTTTGCAGCTTTTGTTGTTGCTGGAACTATGTGGTATGGTTCAGCAACTACTCCCATCGAATTGTTTGGTCCCACTCGTTATCAATGGGATCAGGGTTATTTCCAGCAAGAGATATATCGAAGAGTTAGCGCCGGGCTAGCCGAAAATCAAAGTTTATCAGAAGTCTGGTCTAAAATTCCTGAAAAATTAGCTTTTTATGATTATATCGGCAATAATCCGGCAAAAGGAGGATTATTTAGGGCAGGCTCAATGGATAACGGAGATGGAATAGCGGTAGGATGGTTAGGACATCCTATCTTTAGAGATAAAGAAGGGCGTGAGCTTTTTGTACGTCGTATGCCCACTTTTTTTGAAACATTTCCAGTCGTTTTGGTAGACGGCGACGGGATTGTTAGAGCGGATGTACCTTTTCGAAGGGCAGAATC